ATATATATATATATAAATAGTAAATAGAAATATCTAATAGAGAAAATAGAAAGAAAAAGAAAAAATAGAAGATCTCTTGACAGTAGTATATGTTGTATATGTAAATCCTAGATGTGAAAAGAGTCATAATTCATCTATAATCTATAAAAGGTAACGGATATGGTACATAAAGAAGAATAGGCGCACAACACAAATAAAAAAAAAAAAAAAAAGAAAATACAAGAGTACATATAGAAAGAATTGAAAATTGACTCATTCACTGAGTAAAGGATTGAATTGGATTCGATTGCTCAATCGAATGCTAACTTCCATTTATTTCTTATGGAATTAACCGATCAACTTGCTATCGGATCTTTCTTTTCGATTCAGTACTTTTCAAAAAAGAATTTCGACATATTTCTTATGATTTATGATTATGATAAGCAATCCCACTACTTCTAATCCTGTGGTTTCTACACTTGAAGAACAAAACCTAGGGCGTATCACTCAAATTATTGGCCCAGTACTGGATGTCATTTTTCCACCGGGCAATATGCCTAATATTTATAATGCTTTGGTAATTAAAGGTCGAGATACTGTCGGTCAGCAAATTAATGTAACTTGTGAAGTACAACAATTATTAGGAAATAATCGAGTGAGAACTGTAGCTATGAGTGCTACAGATGGTCTGATGAGAGGAATGAAAGTGATTAACACGGGAGCTCCTCTAAGTGTTCCAGTCGGGGGAGCTACTCTCGGACGAATTTTCAACGTTCTTGGAGAGCCCGTTGATAATTTAGGTCCTGTCGATACTCGCACAACATCTCCTATTCATAGATCTGCACCCGCCTTCATACAGTTAGATACGAAATTATCAATCTTTGAAACAGGGATTAAAGTGGTAGATCTTTTAGCTCCCTATCGCCGTGGAGGAAAAATAGGACTATTTGGGGGAGCTGGAGTGGGTAAAACAGTACTCATCATGGAATTGATCAACAACATTGCCAAAGCTCACGGAGGCGTATCTGTATTTGGCGGAGTAGGTGAACGTACTCGTGAAGGAAATGATCTCTACATGGAAATGAAAGAATCCGGGGTGATTAATGAAAAAAATCTTGCAGAATCAAAAGTGGCTCTAGTCTATGGTCAAATGAATGAACCGCCAGGAGCTCGTATGAGAGTTGGCTTGACTGCCCTAACCATGGCGGAATATTTTAGGGATGTTAATGAGCAAGACGTACTTCTATTCATCGACAATATATTTCGTTTCGTTCAAGCAGGGTCCGAAGTCTCTGCCTTATTAGGTAGAATGCCTTCTGCAGTGGGTTATCAACCTACCCTTAGTACGGAAATGGGTTCTTTGCAAGAAAGAATTACTTCTACTAAAGAAGGATCCATAACATCGATCCAAGCAGTTTATGTACCTGCGGATGATTTGACCGACCCTGCTCCTGCCACGACATTTGCACATTTAGATGCTACTACCGTATTATCAAGAGGATTAGCTGCCAAAGGTATTTATCCAGCAGTAGATCCCTTGGATTCAACGTCAACTATGTTACAACCTAGGATCGTTGGTGAGGAACATTATGAAACTGCGCAAAGGGTTAAGCAAACTTCACAACGTTACAAAGAACTTCAGGACATTATAGCTATCCTTGGGTTGGACGAATTATCCGAAGAAGATCGTTTAACTGTAGCAAGAGCACGCAAAATTGAGCGTTTCTTATCACAACCCTTCTTTGTGGCAGAAGTCTTTACTGGTTCTCCAGGGAAATATGTTGGTCTCGCAGAAACAATTCGGGGGTTTCAATTCATCCTTTCCGGAGAATTAGACGGTCTTCCCGAGCAGGCCTTTTATTTGGTGGGTAACATCGATGAAGCTACCGCGAAAGCTATGAACTTAGAAGAGGAGAACAAATTGAAAAAATGACCTTAAATCTTTGTGTACTGACTCCTAATCGAATGATTTGGAATTCCGAAGTGAAAGAGATTATTTTATCTACTAATAGTGGACAAATTGGGATATTACCAAACCATGCCCCCATTGCCACGGCTGTAGATATAGGTCTTTTGAGAATACGGCTAAATGACCGATGGTTAACGGTGGCTCTTATGGGCGGTTTTGCTAGAATAAGTAATAATGAGATCACCATTTTAGGAAATGGTGCGGAAATTAGTACTGACATTGATCCACAAGAAGCTCAACAAACTCTTGAAATAGCTGAAGCTAACTTGAGTAGAGCTGAGGGTAAGAGACAAGCAATTGAGGCAAATCTAGCTCTCAGACGAGCTAGGACACGAGTAGAAGCTGTCAAAGCGATTTCCTATTAGTAGTTAATACATTCAATCAAAATTCTTTAATCTATTATTATACACTACACACTATATCTTGATTCCACAAATTGAACACAATGAAGTCTAATTTGATTAATCTGATGATAGAGCGAAAAAGAAAAAAAGAGGATGGGTAGAAAAACTTATTAGATACCATGGAATTCGGTATCTAATAAGTTCTACC